ATCCTCTTTTTTGAAAATGGAATGAAACCTTATAGTCCTATATTTAGTAATTCCTGAACTCTTTTTTCTGTATTGAGGATCATCGAAATAAGCAAAAATACTATTTCTACGAAAAATACCATTAATAGGTATTTCAATCGAGATACCGGAAGGGGGCATTAGTTCTTTGTCTCGTTCTTGAATCGATTGAAATGAAATGATGAATCGATTTCTTCGCCTCTTTGCCAATAAATCTGAATTAGCGTGAAGAATAGCAGGATATAGGAAATTACAAGGGCCTCGATTAAGCCCTGAATAATCTGGAATCCCACTTTTTTTTTTACCAAAAGTATTTGAACTTTTGTGCTTTACTTGATCATTACTTACTAAAAGGTTCGAAATATATCTTCCTCCAACAGAACGAGAATGAATGTTCATTTGATCTTGATCTTTGTGGAGTGAAAAAGGGACTGCACCGGACCTGCACGACCCTCCTGATAATATCCATAAATGACTTGTTTTTGGTAAGATATGGACATTACTATATTTAAATGCGGGTGCATGGTACACATCGTTACTCCAATGCATTTCTCCCTCTGAGTCAGAATAAATATGTTTTCGAACCCTCTCTTTAAAATTCAAAGTGTATGTTCTCGCGCGAATCTCGGCAATCACTTGTTCTGATTCTACATATTGATCATTTTGAACTAATAGAAAACTTTTTGGTGGAATAGTCACGTTATGCAGAATATCTTCACTTTCAATAGTGACATTCAAGTCTATATAACATAGAAAAGCAGGATGCCCATGACGTGTACGTGTAGGATGAACCAAACCCGCATTGAATTTAATTTTTCCATTAGAAGGGGCTCGTACATGTTCTGCAGTACCCCCCGTGAATACTCCACCGGTATGAAAAGTTCTTAATGTTAGTTGAGTGCCCGGTTCTCCAATAGATTGACCCGCAATAATACCTACAGCTTCTCCCAGTTCCACCAGATTTCCATGAGTGGGACTCCGGCCATAACACAATCGGCAGATCCAAGATGTACTCCTACAAGTAAAGGGGGTTCGAATCCATATTGGTTGTGTTTGAGAGGTTATGAATCGATTGACAAGTCCAATCCCCATATCTTGATTTCGAATGGCAATGCATCTTGAACCTATATATATATCGTCTGCTAGTACACGACCAATTAATGCTTGTATCCAAATTCTTTCCGGCATCATTCTATTCCTAGAACTCACAGAAATCCCTCGAATGGTGCCACAATCTGTTCTACGTACAACAATGTGTTGAACTACTTCAACAAGTCGGCGCGTAAGATATCCAGCATCGGATGTTCGTACAGCAGTATCCACAACCCCTTTGCGGGCTCCGTAGCACGAAATGATATATTCTGTTAAAGACAGTCCTTCACGTAAATTGCTTTGAATGGGTAAATCAATCATTTGTCCTTGTGGATCCGACATTAATCCTCTCATACCTACTAATTGGTGTACTTGAGATGCATTTCCTCTAGCTCCCGAAAAAGACATTATATGGACTGGATTAAAAGGGTCAGTCGTCCTAAAATTAGGATTCATTTCTTGTCGTAAATATTCACTTGTAGCATACCATATCTCAATGGATTGGCGTAATTTTTCTACCGCATGTACGTTCCCATAATGATGGTGTTTTTCCAAAATCAAACCTTGTTGTTCAGCATCTTGGACTAGCCATCTCTTAGAAGGTATTGTTAAAAGATCATCAATTCCTAATGAAATGGATGTAGCAGTAGCTCGCTGGAACCCCAGAGTCTTTACTTGATCCAGAATGTGTGATGTATATGCCATTCCGAAGTGATTTATTAATTTGCTAATAAGTCGTTTAATGGCAGCTCCATCTATAACTTTATTGTGAAAGACTAGGTTGGCCCGTTCTGCCATAAATACCTCCATATTCCATTCAATGGGGTTTGGTTCGACAATGGGTTTGAGTCAATGATTGGAAAACTTTCTTTTCTTCACCTAAATTCGCCTAGAAATTCAAGAACATAACTATGATCCTAGTTGACCTGGAGAGACCCGAATTCACATCGGTATCATAAATTTACTTAATCTTAGATACCATCTGTATGGTTAGATCCCATATGAGTAGGCCCTGCAAAAGCCTTGTATAGCTTCTTCGATTTCTCGATAAAAAGAAATATGACCAATAGTGGTTCGAATGTATATACAACGAATTTCTTTTTTTATACTTCTTACTATTAGATAGTGCCCATAAATCTCATGATAGGTACCAAAAGATTCGTAGTGAATTTCGATAGGAGCTTCTCTTGAAGAAATAACACGTTGATCTAGTCGCCACCGGAGCCACAAAGGGCTATCCAAATTGATTCTTTTCTGTCGATAAGCTTCAATTGCATCATAGGAATTACAAAAAAAAGTTTCTTTTTTATTATCGTTAATTCTTTCATTTTGATAATTTATGCGATTACACGGATTATACCGATTTGCACAAATACCTCGCTGATTCCCG